GGTACATTTCCAAGAGGACCCTTCCTTGCTGAAGATGCAACCCTTGAACTCAAAGCGGACGTAACTACAGGGTTAACTACTGAGCGAGAACTCTGGGTTTCACTACTGAGCTATAACTCACAGCTGAAGGAACTACTTGACTTGGAGTTACGGATTGAGAGGGGTTTATGACTGAGTGCCGCCTCGAAGGACGTCGGATTGACGAGGGAATGCTCTCCCACTCGAGCGACTCGGTTAACTGATTTTCATCCAACAGTCCGGAGTTCTTTTCAGACAAAAGAGTCAGGGGATTGAGTGGAATCCACGAGTCCGGATTGATTTTCATCCTTCTATCTGTTCTCGAACAGGTATCTAATCGTATCTAAGCGTCTTAATAGGATAGTACTGAGCCCGTGTGTTCGCCCGAATGCTGTGAGTCAGGAGTTGTATCTGGGCAAGAGCCCTCTATCTATTCTTCTTACTAGGGCGTAGTTAGAGTAGATTCAGATTCCGCTAATTGGAGTTCAACCAGAAGAAATACCTGCAATAGAGAAGATGGCCTCACTACCTGCATTAATCAAGTAGTCATCCCCTGCTTTAGAGAATCAAAGCGGAATCCATACCTGTTTTAAAGAAAGTGGAGGAGATCTCTTTCTGTGATTTTTCTCGCTGTCTGACTAAGTCCCCAGTGTAAATAACGAATAGCGAACCAAACCAGTCTTTTTCTTCCTGTATTTTGAGTTGGCAATCTTTGTTATCCCCTCCAATTCTTGTTAAGTATTGGTTTCCTTTTTCTTTTGAGTTCTTTCGGTCTTTGTCAGAGGGTAGGTGAGTGCCCTTTATCCCTCCTTCACGGGTATAGTATCTAATCCTCTCTCTCCTTTCTGACTCCCGGTGTGGGCTCAGGAATTGGATTCTTTTCTGGTTACTGCATGGTATCTATGTCCTCATTGTAAATAAAAAGAGAGTTCTATCTATATCTAAGTGGCCAAGGAATCGAAGTTTAGCTATGTCTAGGTGAAAATAGATAGCTAATCGCAGGAATTGTACTTCCTAGAAGGATTCAATCCAGCCAAAGGTTGCCCCGGCTATTATTACTATTCTATCTATTGCCTGTCCAGAAGTAGCTTATGTCATGTCGTGCTACGAATGAAAGGGGTCCCTACCCTCATGCCTAGCTCCCGCAACCTGTAAATACGAGGCTTTCAGATGTGCTACTTCGGGGAGAAGATGGAATCCGCTCGACCATAAGGGAGAGGAGATAGTACTCAAGTTAGTTCCCACCCATGCATGATGCTTACGTCCTGTATTTGTAAAAGCGGTTTTCGGGTAGTTACTTCGGTGAAGAGGGGTTTACGGCTCTATTATTACAATCCACCAAAGGAGGCGCCTCTGCTTTCAAAGGTTCTATCCGGAAAGGGACTTCCTTCAGAGGAACTGCTGGCATAGCTTAACGCTTTCCGTTTGTACCCACGGAGCGGTATTACGAGTTCGCTACACTTCCTTATAGGGAGACTGTCTTCTCGGGACTGATGAGCTCCTCTTTCATTCTAAGGTCTAACGAAGGGTCTATTCTCATTCAAAAGAGCAGGACTGGGATCACCGAAAAAAGAGAAAGATGAAGCACAGCACAGAAAGGGCTGAAAAAGAAAGGAATTTCGTCCACTATTTATACCGAGATCGCTAGGCTTATCAAGCCAAGGTAGGTCTATTCTATTCAGAGCCACCACTTCCGTAACCTCAAATCCTAGGAGCGAGACAAAGTAGACGGGGATACTCACTCGACTCTTAATCCGAGTAGACGGAAGACCAAATAAAAGTTCCATAGGCGATTGCTTAACCCGTGCTTGTAGTCCTTCTTTCTGATAGAGATGAGACTCACATGCACCCACTGCTTGTTCTAAGGCGAAAGAGCTTTCTAGTCCCACCCGCTTAAGCCCGAATGGTAGAAGGAATCAATGGGCGGAATAGCATCTATCTTCAATAGGAATTGCTACCCTTGGTTCATGGGTTCCCTTCTGCTGGATTTCTTTCTCTTCTAAATGAAAAGAAAAGGTTAATGCTCAAGCCACTTTCAGTAAGCTGCTTTAGTTAGGGCTTGCTTGAGTTCGCTCCAGTCTTTGCTGTCCAGAGGGGATGAAATCCGTCTTGAATTAGAGTACCAGGCCAGGTCTTCGGGTTGCTGGTCTTCCGGTCTTGCTGCATCCGTCTTCGTGCTTGCTTCAAGGAAGTAAAGTCACTAAAGAGAGCCTGATTGAACTCTTTCATCTTACTAAACTAAGGGGCCTTTCGCTTCACTTTTCATTTTAGATTATATAGGATATTTATAGGGCATCCATTACCACTAGATTCCATTAGAGACCTCCTTACTATTAGACAGACATCTCACTTGGCTTCCAATCCATTTCGATCTTGTACCCACGGTGCGGTATACTTCACACTCACTATATCTTGATCAATAAAGATACCACTTCTTGTCGAAAGCTTTCTCTCACTGGCCCACCTTGAATAGAAGAAAAGG